AAAGAGGCAAAAGAAAAGGAAAAAACAAAGGAGGAGAAACAGGAAGAGAATGAACGGATAGCAATAGCAGAAAATTGGGATACTATTCTATTTGCTCAAGCAATAAGAGGTTCTATGTTAGTAACACAATCGATTCTTAGAAAATACATCGTATTGCCTTCATTGATAATAGCTAAAAATCTCGGCCGTATGTTATTATTTCAATTCCCCGAGTGGTACGAGGATTGGAAGGAGTGGAATAGAGAAATGCATGTTAAATGCACCTATAATGGTGTTCAATTATCAGAAACAGAATTTCCGAAAGACTGGCTAACAGACGGTATTCAAATAAAGATCCTATTTCCCTTCTGTCTGAAACCTTGGCACAGATCTAAGCTACGATTCGATCATAGAGATCGAATGAAAAAGAAAGGAAAAAAAGAAAATTTTGGTTTTTTAACAGTCTGGGGGATGGAAACTGAACTACCTTTTGGTTCTCCCCGAAAAGGACCTTCGTTTTTTGACCCCATTTGGAAAGAACTCGAAAAAAAAATTAGAAAAGTGAAAAAGAAATGTTTTCTAGTTCTAAGAGCTTTAGGAGAAAGAAAAAAATGGTTTCTAAGGGTCTTAAAAGAAAAAACAAGATGGATTCTCAAAACAGTTCTATTTATAAAAAGAATAATAAAAGAGTTTGCAAAAGTAAATCTAATTTTCTTATTTGGATTGAGGAAAGTATATGAACCAAATGAAAATAGAAAAGATTCTATAATTAGTAATAAGATTAACCATGAATCGATCATTCGAATTAGATCTGTGGATTGGACAAATTATTCACTGACAGAAAAAAAAATGAAGGATCTGGCTGATAGGACAACCACAATCCAAAATAAAATAGAAAGGATTACAAAAGACAAGAGAAAAGTATTTCTAACTCCAAATAGAAAGATTAGTCCTAACGAGACAGGTTGTGATGATAAAAGATCGGAATCACAGAAACATATTTGGCAGATATCAAAAAGAGGAGGTGCCCGATTAATACGTAAATGGCACTATTTTATGAAATCTTTCATTGAAAGAATCTATATGGATATCTTTCTATGTAACATTAATATTCCCAGAATAAATGCACAACTTTTCCTTGAATTTGAATCAACAAAAAAAATTATCGACAAAGACATTTCCAATGATGAAAGAAATAAAGAAGGAATTGATGAAACAAATCAAAATGCAATTCACTTTATTTCGACTATAAAAAAGTCTCTTTCTAATATTAGTAATAATAAATCACAGATTTATTGTGACTTATCTTCCTTGTCCCAAGCATATGTATTTTACAATTTATCACAAATCCAAATTATTAATAAGTATTACTTGAGATCTGTACTTCAATATCGCGGAGCATATCTTTTTCTTAAGGATAGAATAAAGGACCATTTTGGGACACGAGGAATATTGGATGCCAAATCAAGGTCTAAGAAACTTCCGAATTCTGGAATGAATGAATGGAAAAATTGGTTAAGGGGTCATTATCAATACAATTTATCTCAGACTAGATGGTCTAAATTAGTACCGCAAAAATGGCGAAATAGAGTCAATCAACGTCGTATGATTCAAAATAAAGACTCAAAAAAAGATTCATATGAAAAGGAAAAAGACCAATTAATTCATTACGAGAAACAAAATAATTATGTAGTGAACTCATTACCGAGTCAAAAAGAAAAATTTAAAAAACACTACAGATATGATCTTTTATCACATAAATATATTCATTATGAAGACAGGAAGGACTCATATATTTATGGATCGCCATTCCAAGTAAATGGAGACCGAGAGATTCCATATAATTACAACATGCCTAAACCCGAATCATTTTATGTACCCGGGGGTATAGCTATTAATGATTATCTAGGGGAAGGGTCTATTATTGATACGGGGAAAAATCCGGATAGAAAATATTTGGAGTGGAGAATTCTCAATTTTTTTCTTAGAAAGAATATCGATATTGAGACTTGGACCGATATAGATACTGGAACCAACATTAATAAAAATACTAAGACTGGGACTAATGATTATCAAATAATTGATAAGAAAGATCTTTTTTATCTCACGATTCATCAAGAAATCAACCCATCCAATCAAAAAAAAACCTTTTTTTTTGATTGGATGGGAATGAATGAAGAAATGCTACATCGTCCCATATCGAATCTAGAACCCTGGTTCTTCTCAGAATTTGTGCTACTTTATGATGCATATAAGATTAAACCGTGGATCATACCAATCAAATTACTTATTTTCAATTTGAATGGAAATGAAAACATTAGTGAAAATAAAAACATCAACAGAAATCAAAAAAAGGATCTTCGTCTATCATCTAATCAAAAAGAATATCTTGAATTAGAGAATCGAAATCAAGAAGAAAAAGAAGAGCTGGGTCAAGGGAATCTTGGATCAGATCCACGAAACCGACAAAAAGATCTTGAAAAAGATTCCGCGGAATCAGACATTAAAAAACGTAGAAAGAAAAGACAATCCAAGAGCAATAAGGAAGCGGAACTAGATTTCTTCCTGAAAAGGTATTTGCTTTTTCAATTGAGATGGGCTGATCCTTTGAATCAAAGAATTCTAAATAATATCAAGGTATATTGTCTCCTGCTTAGGCTGATAAATCCAAGGGAAATTGCTATATCCTCTATTCAAAGAGGAGAAATGCGCCTGGATGTAATGCTGATTCAGAAGGATCTAACTCTTACAGAATTGATAAAAAGGGGAATATTGATTATCGAACCGGTTCGTCTGTCTATAAAATGGGATGGACAATGGATTATGTATCAAACAATAAGTATTTCATTGGTCCATAAGAATAAGTACCAAACTAATCGAATATGCCGAGAAAAAAAATATGTTGATGAAGATTATTTCGATAGATCCATTGCACAACATGGAAAGGTACTTGTGAATGGAGATGAAAATAATTATGCTTTGCTTGTTCCTGAAAATATTCCATCTCCTAGACGTCGTAGAGAATTGAGAATTCTAATTTGTTTGAATTCCGAGAATGAGAATGTTGTGAATAGAAATTCAGTATTTTTCAATGGCAACAACGTAAGGAACTGTGTGCAATTTTTGGATGAGGACAAGCATTTTGATACAGATATAAATGAATTTATCCAATTCAAATTGTTTCTTTGGCCCAATTATCGATTAGAAGATTTAGCTTGTATGAATCGCTACTGGTTTAATACCAATAATGGCAGTCGTTTCAGTATGTCAAGGATACATATGTATCCACGAGTCAGAATTAGTTGATGGCGGATTTCCTATATATCTATATCACGTGTCATATCCGGTATATAAAGGTATACAAATGTACACACACGTTGTGTTACATTAGATTCTGATACATGATACTGATTCAATGATGTATCATATCAATTGGATCTAGGAATGAATCGGCAGAATTTTCTTAAGTCCCAATCATTCCCTTTTGTGGATGTAGAAATGTACCATCTCCTTCTATCGAATCCAATTGAAAATTGGATTCGATAGTAAAGTAGTCTATGAATAAATCCAGATTATTTTATTGTGTGTACCAGATCTAAATGACTGGCATTATTATTATTCCTGATCGGTAAAATCCATATCTGTGGAAAAGAAAGAAAAAAAAGAGAGAGAGAAGAATTCTTTTTATGGTAAAAAATTCATTCATCTCAGTTATTCCGCAAGAAGAAAAAGAAAAAAACAAAGGGTCTGTTGAATTTCAAGTATTCAGTTTCACCAATAAGATACGGAGACTTACTTCACATTTGGAATTGCACAGAAAAGACTATTTATCCCAGAGAGGTCTGCGGAAAATTCTGGGAAAACGTCAACGTATACTGGCTTATTTGTCAAAGAAAAATAGAGTACGTTATAAAGAATTAATTGATCAGTTGGATATTCGGGAACCAAAAACTCGTTAATTTGAAAATTCGTTTGAATTATTTGCTTTATTAGATCTTGAATTTTGATGAACCTCGTTTCGTTTTCAGCAATTCATGAAATAATGAATCGGGGAAGAAAACATATGACTGTACCGGATATAAGAAAAGACTTCATGATAGTCAATATGGGTCCTCACCACCCATCAATGCATGGTGTTCTTCGACTCATCGTTACTCTAGATGGTGAAGATGTTATTGATTGTGAACCCGTATTGGGTTATTTACACAGAGGGATGGAAAAAATTGCGGAAAACCGAACAATTATACAGTATCTACCTTACGTAACACGTTGGGATTATTTAGCTACTATGTTCACAGAGGCAATAACGGTAAATGCACCAGAACAATTGGGAAATATTCAAGTACCTAAAAGAGCCAGCTATATCAGAGTCATTATGCTGGAGTTGAGTCGTATAGCTTCTCATTTGTTATGGCTTGGGCCTTTTATGGCGGATATCGGTGCACAGACTCCTTTCTTCTATATTTTCAGAGAGAGGGAATTGCTATATGATCTATTCGAAGCTGCCACAGGTATGCGAATGATGCATAATTATTTCCGTATCGGGGGAGTAGCTGCTGATCTACCTCATGGCTGGATAGATAAATGTTTGGATTTCTGCGATTATTCTTTAACAGGAGTTGTTGAATATCAAAAGCTTATTACGCGGAATCCCATTTTTTTGGAACGAGTTGAAGGAGTGGGCATTATTGGTGGAGAGGAAGCAATAAATTGGGGTTTATCAGGACCAATGCTACGAGCTTCCGGAATGCAATGGGATCTTCGTAAAGTTGATCATTATGAGTGTTACGATGAATTCGATTGGGAAGTCCAATGGCAAAAAGAAGGAGACTCATTAGCTCGTTATTTAGTACGAATCAGTGAAATGGCGGAATCCATAAAAATTATTCAACAGGCTCTGGAAGGAATTCCGGGGGGGCCCTATGAGAATTTAGAAGTCCGTCGCTTTGATAAAGCAAGGGATTCCGAATGGAATGATTTTGAATATCGATTCATTAGTAAAAAGCCTTCTCCCACTTTTG